TCATTCCCTTTGGTTTGCACAACCAAAAAATTATTCTGAGGGTCTACAAGAAGATCAAAAAATAAGAGATTTTATCAAAAAATATGTTCAAAAGAATATGAGAATATCCTCCGGTGCCGAGGGAATTGCCCGCATAGAGATTCAAAAAAGAATCGATTTGATCCAGGTCATAATCTTTATGGGATTCCCAAAGTTATTAATCGAAAGTAGACCGCGAGGAATCGAAGAATTACAGATGAATCTACAAAAAGAATTTCATTATGTGAACCGAAAACTTAACATTGCTATCACAAGAATTGCAAAACCTTATGGAAATCCTAATATTCTTGCAGAATTTATAGCCGGACAATTAAAGAATAGAGTTTCATTTCGAAAAGCAATGAAAAAGGCTATTGAATTGACTGAACAAGCAGATACAAAAGGAATTCAAGTACAAATTGCAGGGCGTATCGACGGAAAAGAAATTGCACGTGTCGAATGGATCAGAGAAGGTCGGGTTCCCCTACAAACCATTCGCGCTAAAATTGATTATTGTTCCTATACAGTTCGGACTATCTATGGGGTATTAGGCATCAAAACTTGGATTTTTATAGACAAGGAAGAGGAATAACAAAACTTTCATTGTTTTTCCGTCGATAGAACAAAAAGGGGAAAACTCCTTCATTCTTTTTCTGGCCAATCAAACAAATTCCGAATTCTTTAATTCTATAGGGTTGAATAAAAATTAGATTGACCTTTTGTTTTGATATAATTGCTATGCTTAGTGTGTGACTCGTTGGTTTTAGGGGGTTGGGATTAAAAAAAGACCGGCCCAGTAGTATGAAAACCAACCCATCGCTTCATATTATCTGGATCTAAAGAACCTGTCAAGATATGCCAAATCGGTCATATCTTTGTAGCAACTGAAATTTTTTTACAATTAAACTTTAATGAATTCTAAGTTTAAAGCAAAATACAGAACAAGAGTGTGGATAAATGGAAGGGTGAGAGAAAGAAATAAATAAAAAAATATCAATGATATAGAATTCCAATATGTAAGGTCTATGAGTCCTCTCATAAAAGACAGTGTAATAAAGCATCAATACTAATTGATTCATCCATAATGAAATATTAAATGAATCCTTCTTATAGATTATAGAAGAAAAAACTCAAGAGCTTCGAGCCAATAAAGACTAAGAAGATTGACTCAAGAATAAATTGGATTAGAAGCTTCGTTGTAGAATTCTGACCTAACCATTTAGTACGAAGTGGTGGGGACGAAGGAACCCGTGAATGCAAAAGATTTTATTGAACAAATGAATCTTAATGATTCACTCGTTGGGATGGCGAAATGAACCGGAAATAAATTCATCTTTTCGGAGAAATGACGAACAAGTGCTAGGACTGAAATAGAGATTGCAAGAGTAAATATTCGCCCGCGATAATTTTTTTTTGAATTTGAATTGGTAAACCTGGATAAAGGACAAAAGTAAATAAAGATTTAATAGGACGTTCAAAAAAAACGATTTTTTTATCAAATTTTTTATAAAAATGTTCTAATATCTATTCAAATTAATTGCAATTCTATTTTGAATCCTTTTATTCGCGAGGAGCTGGATGAGAAGAAACTCTCACGTCCAGTTCTGCAGTAGAGATGGACTTCCGAAACGACCATCAATTATAACCCCAAAAGAACTAGATTCCGTAAACAACATAGAGGACGAATGAAGGGAATATCTTATCGAGGTAATCATATTTGTTTCGGTAAATATGCTCTTCAGGCGCTTGAGCCCGCTTGGATCACATCTAGACAAATCGAAGCGGGTCGACGAGCAATGACACGAAATGCACGCCGTGGTGGAAAAATATGGGTCCGTATATTTCCAGACAAACCAGTTACAATAAGACCCGCCGAAACACGTATGGGTTCGGGGAAAGGATCCCCTGAATATTGGGTAGCTGTTGTTAAACCGGGGCGAATACTATATGAAATGGGCGGAGTAACTGAAAATATAGCTAGAAGGGCTATTTTAATAGCAGCATCCAAAATGCCTATACGAACTCAATTTATTATTTCGGGATAAAAATGTAGAACCAACACAAATGAGTCTTGGGAATGAAAGAAAACCGCGGGTTTCTTTTTTTGGACAAACAATATTTCTTTTATTTTCTTCATCCTTTGCATTGGAAGAATAGACTCAAAAATTCATATGATTCAACCTCAGACCCATTTAAATGTGGCGGATAACAGCGGGGCTCGAAAATTGATGTGTATTCGAATCATAGGAGCTAGTAATCGCCGATATGCTCATATTGGTGACGTTATTGTTGCTGTGATCAAAGAAGCAGTACCAAATATGCCCCTAGAAAAATCAGAAGTAGTAAGAGCTGTAATTGTTCGTACCTGTAAAGAACTTAAACGTGACAGCGGTATGATAATACGATATGATGACAATGCTGCAGTTTTGATTGATCAAGAAGGAAATCCAAAAGGAACTCGAATTTTTGGTGCAATCCCCCGCGAATTGAGACAATTCAATTTTACTAAAATAGTTTCATTAGCTCCCGAGGTATTATAAAATAAAACGGGATCCTGATATCTTTGGGATATTTGAAAAGAAATAGATTAAGAACTAGATTAATTCGTAGATCTAGATTAATTCGTAGATTATGTCTCACGCATATACCTTAAAAAATTCATATTCATAAACCAATAAAAAAACATGTTAATTATATCCAATTTTGAGGCACCAAAAATTTTACTTCATCATGGGTAGAGACACTATTGCTGAGATAATAACCTCTATACGAAATGCGGATATGGATAGAAAAAGAGTTGTTCGCATAGCATCTACTAATATTACCGAAAATATTGTTAAAATACTTTTCCGAGAAGGTTTTCTCGAAAATGTCAGAAAACATCGAGAAAAAAACAAAAATTTTTTGGTTTTAACCCTGCGACATAATAGAAGGAATAGCAAAAGACCCCATACCTGTAGAAATTTTTTAAATTTAAAACGGATCAGCCGACCCGGTCTACGAATCTATTCTAACTCTCAACGAATTCCTAGAATTTTAGGTGGAATGGGGATTGTAATTCTTTCTACTTCTCGAGGTATAATGACAGACCGGGAGGCTCGACTAGAAAGAATCGGCGGAGAAATTTTATGTTATATATGGTAATCCTTTTAATATCCAAATGGGATCCGAAACCTCTTCCTATTTGTAAAAAAAAAAAAGAAAGGAGTGAGTTGTCTAATATCGTTTCTCCTACATTAGTTGATACTTCAAGGGGGCTTTACCTGAAATGAAAGAACAAAAATGGATTCATGAGGGTTTAATTACCGAATCGCTTCCCAATGGCATGTTCCGGGTTCGGTTAGATAATGAAGATCTGATTATAGGTTATGTTTCAGGAAAGATCCGACGTAGTTTTATACGGATACTGCCAGGAGATAAAGTCCAAATTGAAGTAAGTCGTTATGATTCAACTAGAGGACGTATAATTTATCGACTCCGAAACAAGGATTCGAAAGATTAGGTGGTTTTTATTCAATACGATTCGAGATGAAAAATTTCAAGAAACTTATTTTCTACCAAGAAGTAGATTCAGAATTAAGATAAGGAATGACAAATATGAAAATAAGAGCTTCCGTTCGTAAAATTTGTGAAAAATGTCGACTAATCCGCAGACGGGGGCGCATTAGAGTAATTTGCTCTAACCCGAGACATAAACAAAGACAAGGATAATCAGACTCACTAAAGGACTAAACGTACAAATAAAGAATCTGTTTTGACATCAAATGGATATATTCCATATATTTCTGACTCATATTTATGAGATGCTACAATATGGCAAAAGCTATACCGAGAATTGGTTCACGTAGAAATGTACGTATTGGTTCACGTAAAAGTGCACGTAGAATACCAAAGGGAGTTATTCATGTTCAAGCAAGTTTCAATAATACTATTGTCACGGTTACAGATGTACGGGGTCGGGTGGTTTCCTGGTCCTCGTCCGGTACTTGTGGATTCAAGGGTACGAGAAGGGGGACGCCCTTTGCCGCTCAAACTGCAGCGGCAAATGCTATTCGTACAGTAGTCGATCAAGGTATGCAACGAGCCGAAGTCATGATAAAAGGTCCCGGTCTCGGAAGAGACGCTGCATTACGAGCTATTCGTAGAAGTGGTATACTATTAACTTTTGTGCGGGATGTAACCCCCATGCCACATAATGGCTGTAGACCTCCAAAAAAAAGACGTGTGTAGAAATGAAGAGTGAAGAAATTTCAAGAGAAACAAGAGAAATAAATAATTCAATCAAATAAAATATTATTACTATGGTTCGAGAGAAAGTAACAGTATCTACTCGGACGCTGCAGTGGAAGTGTGTTGAATCAAGAACAGACAGTAAACGTCTTTATTACGGGCGCTTTGTTCTGTCTCCACTTATGAAAGGACAGGCCGACACAATAGGCATTGCGATGAGAAGAGCTTTGCTTGGAGAAATAGAAGGAACATGTATCACACGCGTAAAATCTGAGAATGTCCCGCATGAATATTCGACTATAACGGGTATTCAAGAATCGGTCCACGAAATTATAATGAATTTGAAAGAAATTGTATTGAGAAGTAATCTATATGGAACTTGTGGCGCGTCGATTTGCGCCAGGGGCCCTGGATATGTAACTGCTCAAGATATCATCTTACCGCCTTATGTGGAAATCGTCGACAATACACAACATATAGCTAGCTTAGCAGAACCCATTAATTTCTGTATTGGATTAGAAATCGAGAGAAATCGCGGATATCTTATCAAAATGCCACATACCTTTCAAGATGAAAGTTATCCTATAGATGCTGTATTCATGCCTGTTCGAAACGTGAATCATAGTATTCATTCCTATGAAAATGGGAATGAAAAACAAGAGATACTATTTCTCGAAATATGGACAAATGGGAGTTTAACTCCGAAAGAAGCACTTCATGAAGCCTCTCGGAATTTGATTGATTTGTTTATT